AATGAAGTGCCTGATAAAAGGATAATTTTGATAGAATTAATAATGTGATATTCCCCCCACCTTCATTATTTTAAAAATTATATTTAATAGAATTAAACTATTTCCTTAGATATCAAAAATCCATATACATCATATACTAAAATATAAAAAGATAAGCTAAGTAAGCTATTGGGTTCATACCCCATTTATGAAAGCTTTAATCTTTCTCTTTTTAATTATAAATTTTTATAAAATCCTATTTTTTTTAACTTTAATATTCGGCACTTTAATAGCAATTTCATCATATTCTTGATTAAGAATATGAATAGGACTAGAAATTAATCTTCTTTCAATTATCCCCTTGTGGAAAGATAGAAAAAATTTATATCCGGCGGAATCTGCCTTAAAATACTTTATTACTCAATCTTTAGCATCAAGAATTCTTTTATTAGCAATTATCTTATCATTAAATCTAAAAGAATTTTTTTTAGAAACATTTCAATTCCTATCTATTATCATAAACTCTGCTCTTTTAACTAAAATAGGTGCAGCCCCTTTCCATACCTGATTCCCCGAAGTTATGGAAGGATTAAATTGAATAATAAGATTATTAATATTAACATGACAAAAACTAGCTCCAATAATTTTAATTTTCTATAATTATCAAATAAGACAATTTTTATTAATTATTATCCTTAGTTCTACAATTTTAAGAGGAATTTTAGGATTAAATCAAATTAGATTACGTAAAATTTTAGCATATTCGTCTATTAATCATATCAGCTGAATATTAGCAAGATTATTACAAAATCAAATAATTTGAGTAATTTATTTCTCAATTTACTCAATTATTACAATTAATCTCATCATTATTTTCAAAATTATGCATATTTTCACTTTAACTCAATTATTTAATTCTATAAATTTTTCTAAATCTATAAATTTTCCTTTCTCCTTAAATTTTTTTCCATTAGGTGGATTACCACCATTTATAGGGTTTTTCCCTAAATGACTAGTATCCAATAATTTAATTTTAACCAAATTTAACTTTCTAAGAATTCTTTTAATTGTTTTCACACTCATCACTTTATATTTTTATTTACGAATTAGATTCTCATCTTTAATGATTAATTTTTACGAATCATTAATTTTTTATTCAAAAAAAATTAACTTTAAAATTTTTTTTGTTAACTTAATTTCTTTAAGTGGTTTACTAGCTTGCTCCTTAATTTTTAATTATTTTTAAGGATTTAAGTTAACTAAACTATCAACCTTCAAAGTTGAAAATAGAATAATATTCTAAGTCTTAGACTTAAATGTCACCTTTAAATTTGCAATTTAAAATCATAGTTGAATATAAGACTTGGTAAAAGAAATAATTATAATTTCGTACGTAAATTTACAATTTACTACCTAATCTCGGTCATTTTACCGAATAAGTGATTATTTTCTACCAATCATAAAGATATTGGAACACTTTACTTTATTTTTGGTGCATGAGCTGGAATACTTGGAACATCACTAAGATTAATGATTCGATCAGAATTAGGTACTCCTGGTTCATTAATTGGAGATGATCAAATTTACAATGTGATTGTAACAGCCCATGCATTCATCATAATTTTTTTTATAGTTATACCTGTTATAATTGGTGGATTTGAAAATTGATTAGTTCCATTAATACTAGGTGCCCCAGATATAGCATTTCCACGAATAAATAATATAAGATTTTGATTACTCCCGCCTTCATTATTACTACTACTAATAAGAAGAATTGTAGATAGAGGAGCAGGAACAGGATGAACAGTTTATCCTCCATTAGCAGCTAATGTTGCACATAGAGGTTCTTCAGTTGATTTAGCTATTTTCAGATTACATCTAGCTGGAATTTCTTCAATTTTAGGAGCAGTTAATTTTATTACAACTGTAATAAATATACGACCCCAAAAAATTAATATAGATCAATTACCTTTATTTGTATGAGCAGTAAAAATTACTGCTATTTTACTTTTACTATCCTTACCAGTTCTTGCTGGAGCAATTACTATACTTTTAACAGATCGAAATTTAAATACTTCATTTTTTGATCCAGCAGGAGGAGGTGACCCCATTCTTTATCAACATTTATTTTGATTTTTTGGACATCCAGAAGTTTATATTCTTATTTTACCAGGATTTGGTATAATTTCTCATATTATTAGACAAGAAAGAGGAAAAAAAGAAGCCTTTGGGACTTTAGGAATAATTTATGCAATAATAGCTATTGGACTTTTAGGATTTGTAGTTTGAGCTCATCATATATTTACAGTAGGTATAGATGTTGATACTCGAGCTTATTTTACTTCAGCAACTATAATTATTGCTGTTCCCACTGGAATTAAAGTATTTAGATGATTAGCAACTTTTCATGGAACCCAACTTTTTTATAGACCTGTCTCTCTTTGAGCTTTAGGATTCGTTTTTTTATTTACTGTAGGAGGATTAACAGGAGTAGTTTTAGCTAATTCATCAATTGATATTATCCTTCATGATACTTATTATGTAGTTGCTCATTTTCATTATGTATTATCTATAGGCGCAGTATTTGCAATTATAGCAGGAATTGTACAATGATTCCCTTTATTTACAGGACTTACTCTTCATAATAAATATTTAAAAATTCAATTTTTAATTATATTTATTGGAGTTAATATAACCTTTTTTCCCCAACATTTTCTAGGATTAAGAGGAATACCACGTCGATATTCAGATTATCCTGATGTCTTTACTCTATGAAATGTTGTTTCATCAATTGGATCTTTAATTTCCTTAGTAAGAGTAACACTATTAATTTATATTTTTTGAGAGGCCTTAGCTGTTCAACGTAAAAGACTTTCTTCCACTAGAATAGTAACTTCTATTGAATGATTACAACATTTTCCACCAGCAGAACATAGATATTCTGAAGTTCCGGCTTTAACAGGAAATTCAGGATCTAATATGGCAGATTAGTGCATTGGATTTAAACCCCAAAAATAAAGTTTACCCTTTTTTTAGAAATTGCTACATGAAAAACTCTTCTACTTCAAGATAGAGCCTCTCCTCTAATAGAACAACTTTCCTTTTTTCATGATCACACATTATTAATTCTTGTAATTATTACTGTTCTAGTAAGACAATTAATAATTACCCTTTTTTTTATTAAATTATCTCATCGATTACTATTAGAAGGACAATTTATTGAAATTGTATGAACTATTTTACCTGCAATTACATTAATTTTTATTGCTTTACCTTCTTTACGTTTAATTTATATTCTTGATGAAGTTAATAATCCCCTATTAACAATTAAATCTATTGGACATCAATGATATTTATCTTATGAATATTCAGATTTCAAAAATATTGAATTTGATTCTTATATAATTCCTGTTAATTCAATTAAATCTTTTCAATTTCGTCTTCTTGATGTAGATAATCGAACCATTATTCCATTTGAAACTCAAATTCGATTATTAGTAACAGCCATAGGTGTTATTCATTCATGAACAGTTCCATCTTTAGGAGTAAAAATTGATGCTACACCAGGACGTTTAAATCAAATTAGATTCTCTGCTAATCGAACTGGATTATTTTATGGGCAATGTTCAGAAATTTGTGGAGCCAATCATAGATTTATACCAATTGTTATTGAAAGAATTTCACCTAAATATTTTATAAAATGAATTTTTAAGATCTCAGAAACTTCATTAGATGGCTGAAAGTAAGCAATGGAATTTTAAACCATATTATAGTAATTAACATCCACTTCTAATGAAAAATTTAGTTAAAATATAACATTAGCTTGTCAAGCTAAAATTATTATTAAATAATAATTTTTAATTCCTCAAATAGCACCACTAAATTGATTAATTCTTATATTTATACTTTTTAATAATTTTTTTATCTTTAATATTATTAATTTTTATTCATTTAATTATAACATTAAAATTTTCAAAAAAATAAAATCTTCATTAACTTATAATTGAAAATGATAATAAATTTATTTTCATCATTTGACCCAAGAACTAATTTTAATTTTTCATTAAATTGACTTAGAACGATAATCGGATTATTAATTATTCCTTTTTCATTTTGATTAATTCCTTCTCGATTACATATAATTTGATTAAAAATTATTATTACACCTCATAAAGAATTTAAAATTTTAGTAGGATTTTATAAAACTCAGGGAAGAACACTTATTTTTATTAGTCTATTTTCTTTTATTTTATTTAATAATTTTCTAGGATTATTCCCCTATATTTTTACAAGAACTAGACATATATTATTAACTTTAACTTTAGCCTTACCTTTATGGTTAAGATTTATTTTATATGGATGATTAAATAATACTATTCATATATTTGCTCATTTAGTCCCTCAAGGAACTCCTATTCTTATACCTTTTATAGTATGTATTGAAACTATTAGAAATATTATTCGTCCAGGAACCTTAGCTGTTCGATTATCTGCTAATATAATTGCAGGACATTTACTAATAACATTATTAGGCAATACTGGCCCAATATTAAATATAATAATAATTCATTTTCTAATTATTACACAAATTCTTTTATTAATTCTTGAATCAGCTGTATCAATTATTCAATCATATGTATTTGCAATTTTAAGAACTTTATATTCAAGAGAAGTTAATTAATGAATTTATATAAAAACCATCCTTTTCACTTAGTAGATGCTAGACCTTGACCTTTACTTGGATCTTTAGGAGCTATAACTACAATACTAGGCTTAATTAAATGGTTTCATTTATATGAAAATAATCTATTATTATTAGGATTAACTATTTTAATTTTAGTTATATATCAATGATGACGAGATATCATACGAGAAAGGACATATCAAGGCCATCATACATACAATGTAACAATAGGCCTTCGATGGGGAATAATTCTTTTTATTATTTCTGAAGTATTCTTTTTCATATCTTTTTTTTGAGGATTTTTTCATAGATCATTATCTCCTAGTATTGAACTAGGAATAATTTGACCCCCTAAAGGAATTCAAACTTTTAATCCAATAGAAATTCCATTATTAAATACATTAATTTTATTAACTTCAGGACTTACAGTCACTTGAGCTCATCATRGATTAATAGAAAATAATTATATCCAAGGATTACATGGACTAATCCTAACCGCAACTTTAGGTATATACTTTACACTATTACAAGCCTATGAATATATTGAAGCTCCATTTACTATTGCCGATTCAGTTTATGGATCATCCTTTTTTATAGCAACTGGTTTTCATGGACTTCATGTAATTATTGGTTCTACTTTTTTATTAATTTGTTTAATTCGTCATATATTAGGACATTTTAGTTGTATTCATCATTTTGGATTTGAAGCTGCTGCTTGATACTGACATTTTGTCGATGTTGTATGACTTTTTCTTTATATTTCTATCTATTGATGGGGTAGATAACTAATTTATATAATATAATAATTATATTTGACTTCCAATCAAAAAATCTAGACAACTAGATTTTAATTATTTTTCTATTAATTATTATAATTCTTTTAATTATTTTTATCTTAATTATTATATTAAATTTAATTTCTAAAAAAAGATTTTCAGACCGAGAAAAAAGCTCCCCATTTGAATGCGGGTTTGACTCTAAAAATTCAGCTCGATTACCCTTTTCATTACAATTTTTTTTAATTGCTGTAATTTTTTTAATTTTTGATGTAGAAATTACTTTATTATTTCCATTAATTATTACTTTAAAAATTTCTAATATAAATTATTCTATTATTTTTATCTTTTTTATTATAATCTTAATTTTTGGACTTTTTCATGAATGAAATCAAGGAGCTTTAAATTGAGCTTATTGGGATAATAGTTAATTATAACATTTAATTTGCATTTAAAAAGTGTTGAAATATCAATTTATCTTTAATAAGAAGCAATATTTGCATTTAGTTTCGACCTAAAAGTTTGATGATTATCACCCTTATTTTAATTGAAACCAAAAAGAGGTATATCACTGTTAATGATAAAATTGAGAAACTCTCCAATTAAAGAAATATGATATTCAAGATTAAGCTTCTAACTTAAATCTTAAGCGATGAAAATTCGTTTATATTTCTAATTTATATAGTTTAATAAAAACATTACATTTTCACTGTAAAATTAGAAATTTTCTTATAAATTACTTAAAAATATTTTTATTTCCTTAATATCTTCAATATTATACTCTATATAAGCTATTTAAGTAAAATAAAATAATTACAAATATTAATCAAAAAATTATTAATATAAAAAAATTTTTTAAATGATTTATTGATAATAACTGTACAACTTTTGCAAATAATTGAAATTTAATTCCTAAATTTTGTCCACCATAATACTCAATTCAACCTTGATCAAATTTTTTAAAATATTTATTTCCATAATAAATAGGATAATAATTAATACCTAAAGTTGAAATTATTGGTATATTTCATATTATAGCTAAAAATCTCCTTAATGTTAAATAATCTAGAGACTTTAAATTAAAACTTAATTTAAATTTAGCTAATTCATATCCAATATAGATTCCTAAAATAATTATAATTAAAGTTATTATTTTTAAAATAATTGGTAAACAAATAAAATGTGGTGAAGGAAAAATTAATCATATTAATATTCTACCACTAAAAATTACTCTAACAATTAATCCTAATATACCTTTTAACATATAACTTTGTTTTTCTATCAAACAATGCAATCTTAAATAATTAAATCTTCCTGTTAATCTATAATATGATAAACGAAATCTATAACATACTGTTAATCCAACAGAAATATAAAAATATAAATAAATTATTAAATTTAATAAATTCATTGATATAACCTCAACAATTAAATCTTTAGAATAAAAACCAGATAAAAATGGTAATCCACACAAAGAAAAATTACAAATATTAAAAAAAGAACATACTAACGGCATCTGATTAATTAAATTTCCTATATAACGAATATCTTGACAATTATTTATTGAATGAATAATTGAACCTGCACATATAAATAGTAATGTTTTAAATAAAGTATGTGTTAATAAATGAAAAAAAGCTAATTCATAACTCCCTAAAGCTAAAATCCTTATTATTAAACCCAATTGACTTAAAGTTGAAAGTGCAATGATTTTTTTTAAATCAAATTCAAAATTAGCCCCTAATCCTGATATAAACATGGTTAAACTTACAATTAATAAAAATAATATTTCTAAAGATTCTCTAAAAACAAAATTAAACCGAATTAATAAGTAAACACCAGCAGTAACTAAAGTTGAAGAATGAACTAAAGCAGATACAGGAGTAGGAGCAGTTATAGCTGCAGGTAATCATGAAGAAAAAGGAATTTGAGCTCTTTTAGTTATTGCTGCTAAAATTACTATTAAAGAAATTAACTCTATAATCTTATCAGTTTTCAAAAAATCTAAATAATAAATAAACCTTCAACTACCAAAATTTAATATTCAAGCAATTGATAATAATAAAGCTACATCACCAATCCGATTTGATAGTGCCGTTAATATGCCTGCMTTATATCTTTTAATATTTTGATAATAAATTACTAAACAATATGATACTGAACCTAACCCATCTCACCCTAAAAGAATAGAAATTAAATTAGGACTAATAATTATTAATATTATTGATAATACAAATATTACTACTAATAAAATAAATCGATTCAAATTTAAATCTCCTATCATATATTCCTCTCTATAATAAATTACTATTGAAGAAATAAATAAAACAAATCTTATAAATAATAAATTTATTCAATCTAATAAAATAATTATTCTAATAATTCTTCTATTTAATTTAATTAATGAATATTCAATAATTATTTTATAATCTTTAATTATAAAATTAATTYTTAAAGAAAAAAATAAGATTGAAATTATTATAAATATAAATGAATAAATTTTACAAATTTTCATTATTCCAAAATAAATATTTATATCTTTAACGCCACAAGTTAATATTTTTATTACACTATTTGAATAAATTCATAATGTATAATATTCTCTTTTTAAAACTAAAATATTTAAAGGAATTCAATGCAAAAATAATAATAAATATTCTCGAAAAGTAACTCTAAAAATTCTAAAAATTCTAGAATAATAAGTCCCATGTTGAGAATAAGCATATAAAAATAAAGAATAAGCAGCACTAAAAAATGAAGTTAAACCTAAAAAAATTATTAAATATTTTCTAAATCTTACCAATCTATTAATTAAAATAATTTCCCCTAATAAATTTAATGATGGTGGAGCAGCCATATTTGAAGCTCTAAATAAAAATCATCATAAAGATAAACTAGGTAAAATATTTATTATACCTTTATTTAAATATAATCTACGACTTAAAATCCGTTCATAAGCAATATTTGCTAAACAAAATAAACCTGATGAACATAATCCATGTGCTAATATTATTACTAAAGAACCCCAAAACCCTCATACATTTAAAGTTATAATTCCAGCTAATACTAAACCTATATGAGCAACTGAAGAGTAAGCAATTAAAGATTTAATATCTCTTTGCCGTAAACATATTAAAGAAATAAAAAATCCCCCAACTAATCTAATAATAATAAAAATAAAATTATATTTTATGCCAATTGTTAAAAATGAATTTATTAATCGTATTAAACCATACCCGCCTAATTTTAATATAATTCCAGCTAAAATCATAGATCCAGAAACTGGAGCTTCAACATGAGCCTTAGGTAATCATAAATGAACAAAAAATATAGGTATTTTTACAAAAAATACAAAATTCATACATAAATATATAAAAATATTAATTAAATCATTTTTTATAAAATAATAATCTAATCTCAGATAATTTTGATAATAAAAAAAAATTGAAACCATTATTGGTAATGAAACTAATAAAGTATAAAATAACAAATAAACCCCAGCCTCAATTCGTTCAGGTTGATATCCCCATCCAATAATTAAAATTAATGTAGGAATTAAACTAATTTCAAAAAATAAATAAAATAAAAATAAATTTATAGAAGAAAAAGCTAAATATAAAAATAATATTAAATTTACTATAATAAATAAAAAAAGATTACTATAATTTTTTAATTTTAAAATTTTTTCTCTAGCTAAAATCATTAATCTACAAATCCAAAATCTTAATAAAATTAAAGAATAAGATAATATATCTCTTCCTAATATATAAGAAATATTTACTCATAAATAAGTTATTGAAATATTAAAAAAAAATAGAAAAGTAAAAATAAAAAAAATATATTGTACTAATCAAAAATTAGAAATAAAACATAAAGGAATTAATATTAATAATCCAAAAAAAAATCTTATCATAATGAAGAAAAAGTTATAATATAATCATTACCATGAGTACGAATTATTAAAACTAAAACCGATAAACCTAAAGCTCCTTCACATACTCTTATAGTTAAAAAAATTATAGAAAAAAAAAATTCATATCTTAAATAAGATAAATAAATTAAAATATTAAAATATAAAGAAATTATAATAAATTCTAATCTTAAKGATATAATTAATAAATGTTTACGTTTAAAAGAAAAAACTATTATTCCTGATACTCTTAAAAATAAAGATAAAATAATATAAATTAACATTAGTTTTAATAATTTTAAAAAAATATTGGTCTTGTAAACCAAAAATAAGATATTTCTTTTAAAACATCAAGAAAAAGGATTCTCCTTAACTTTAATCTCCCAAATTAATATTTTATTAAACTATTTCTTGAAATTAATATAATCCTAATTATAAGTTCAATTATTATAAGAATTTCTTTTTTATTTATAAATCATCCTTTATCCTTTGGAATAATTTTACTAATTCAAACAATTTTAATTGCACTGATAACAGGTTTAATAAATTACAATTTTTGATTTTCTTATATTATTTTCTTAATTATAATTGGKGGTATATTAATTTTATTTATTTATATAACAAGAATTGCATCAAATGAAAAATTTAAATTTTCTTATAAACATATTATTTTAATTAGATTACTTTGTATAATTACTCTTATATTGCTACTTTTAGATTATTTCTTTTTTAATTTAAATTTAATAAATAACCTTTCAAATCAAAATATAAACTTATATTATAAACTCTCAATAAATAAAATTTTAATATGACCTATAAATATATTTTTTTTTATAATAATTATTTATTTATTAATTACTTTAATTATAGTAGTAAAAATTACTAACATTCAATCAGGACCTTTACGACAAAAAACTTAATGAAAATACTCATCCGTAAGACTTCACCCATTTTTAAAATTTTTAATAAATCCTTAATTGATTTACCTTCACCTTCTAATATTTCAACTATATGAAATTTTGGATCTCTTCTAGGACTTTGTTTAGGAATTCAAATAGTAACTGGATTATTTTTAGCAATACATTATTGCCCTAATATTGACTTAGCATTTAGAAGTGTAGCTCATATTTGTCGAGATGTAAATTATGGATGATTAATTCGAACTCTCCATGCTAATGGAGCCTCTTTTTTCTTTATTTGTATTTACATTCATATTGGACGAAGAATATACTATAGATCTTATAATTTAATTGAAACTTGAATAATTGGAGTTACTATTTTTTTTATTGTTATAGGAACAGCATTCCTAGGATATGTCCTACCCTGAGGACAAATATCTTTTTGAGGAGCAACTGTTATTACTAACTTATTATCAGCTATTCCATATCTAGGAACAACAATTGTTCAATGAGTATGAGGAGGATTTGCAGTTGATAATGCTACTTTAACACGATTTTTTACCTTACATTTCTTATTACCTTTAATTGTCATCTCCTTAGTAATTATTCATTTATTATTTCTTCATCAAACTGGATCAAATAATCCTTTAGGAACTAATAGAAATTTTGATAAAATCCCATTTCATCCTTATTTTTCTTATAAAGATATTTTAGGTATATTAATTATATCTATAACTCTTTTAATTTTAACTTTAAGTAATCCTTATCTATTAGGAGATCCTGATAATTTTATTCCTGCTAATCCTTTAATTACTCCCGTACATATTCAACCCGAATGATATTTTCTATTTGCTTATGCTATTCTACGTTCAATCCCTAATAAATTAGGAGGTGTTCTAGCTTTAATTATATCAATTGCTATTTTATATACTCTTCCTTTTTCTAATAAAAAAAAAATTTTAGGAAATCAATTTTATCCAATAAATAAAATTTTATTTTGATCATTATTTACTATTATTATCTTATTAACTTGAATCGGTGCACGTCCTGTTGAAGATCCTTATATTATTGTTGGACAAATTCTTACTATTATATATTTTATTTATTTTTTAATTAATCCTTTAATTGCTAAAATTCAAGATAAAATTATATTTAAATAGTTAATGAACTTGTATAAGTTTATATTTTGAAAATATAATAAAGAGATCAAATTCTCTATTAACTTATACTAAATTTTATTAACTAAAGTAAAAAGATAAAAATAAAAATTTTTAATCCAAAAAATAATAATAAATAATTTAAAGAAATAGGTAAATAACCCTTTCATGCTAAGTAAATATATTAATTTATCATAACGATAACGAGGTAAAGTTCCCCGAACCCTAACTCATATAAATCTTATAAATCTTAATTTTAAAAAAAATCTTAAATCTATTAAATTTCCTCCTAAAAATAATATTCTACAAATAAATCTTATAAATAAAATTCTTGCATATTCTGCTAAAAAAATTATAGCAAATCCTCCTCTTCTATATTCTACATTAAATCCTGAAACTAATTCAGATTCACCCTCAGCAAAATCAAACGGAGTACGATTAGTTTCTGCTAACCTAGAAACTAATCATATAAAACATAAAGGTAATATTAACAAACCAAATCAAATAAACTTTTGATATTTCATTAAATCTAATATATTTAATCTTAAAATTAAATATAAAAAAGATATTAAAATTAAGGATAATCTTACTTCATAAGAAATAGTCTGAGCCACAGCACGTAATCTTCCCAATAAAGAATAATTTGAATTTGAAGATCAACCAGCTAATATTACTGCATATACTCTTAAACTTGATACACTTAAAAAATATAATATAGACAAATCAAATCTAATATTTACCCTAATAAAAGGAACACATATCCATAAAACTAAAGATAAAAATAAATTTATAATAGGAGAAAAATAATATAAATTTATATTTGATATATAAGGATAAGTTTGTTCCTTAGTAAATAACTTAATAGCATCACTAAATGGTTGAATTAACCCTACAAATCCTACCTTATTTGGACCTTTACGAATTTGAATATAACCTAACACCTTACGTTCTAATAATGTCAAAAAAGCTACACCCACTAAAACACAAATAATTAAAATTAACCTAGATAAAAAAATTAAAAATAAATCTAATAATATCAAGTGTTATCTGTAATTTAAACTACATATAATGATTCTAAATCAATTGCACTAATCTGCCAAAATAACATTAATATTCAAAAATAAATAATTTATTATATATTTGATCCTTTCGTACTAAAATATATTATTCATTTAAAGATAAAAACCAACCTGGCTCACACCGGTTTAAACTTAGATCATGTAAAATTTTAAAGGTCGAACAGACCTAAAATTCTTAGCTTCTACACCAAAAATTAATTTTAATCCAACATCGAGGTCGCAAACTTTTTTTTCGATTAGAACTCTCAAAAAAAATTACGCTGTTATCCCTAAGGTAATTTAATCTTTTAATCATTATTTATGGATCAATTTATCATAAATTTATGTAAATATATAAAAAAAGTTAATTAAATTTTTCAATCGCCCCAATCAAATAAAATTTCAATTACAAAATAATAATACTAAAAAAATTAAAATTTAAACTTTATAAAACTCTATAGGGTCTTCTCGTCTTTTAAAATAATTTAAGCTTTTTTACTTAAAAATAAAATTCATTATAAATTAAATAGAGACAGTTNTTTTTCTTATCCAACCATTCATTCCAGCTTTCAATTAAAAAACTAATGATTATGCTACCTTAGCACGGGCAATTTACCGCGGCCTTTAAACTCCTCAGTGGGCAGGTCAGACCTTTAATTATTATCAAAAAGCCATGTTTTTAATAAACAGGTAAAAAATCTATTGCCGAATTCCCTTAATTAACCTTAATCTTTTATATATTTTATATAAAATCCTACTAATTTTATCATTATTTCAAAACTTAATTTAATTATAATTTTTAATTTAATAAACTATTTAAAATTTATATAAATAATAATTAAATAAAATTAACTATAACATTATTTTAATAATAGAAACTACTAATCCTATAATTTTTTATAAAAATAAAAACTTTTAAAAATTTTTATAAAAGCTTATCCCTTTATAAATTTAATATTATTAATATATAATTATAAAATTAATTATATATTATTAACAATAAAATTTAATTTTTTTCTTAAATAACTAGATATATTAAAAACGTGTAACGTTTCATTTCAAAAATAATATTATAAATATTTATTCTACAATAAAATTATATTATTTTAGCTCTTTTAAATTCGAGAAAATATTATCTAAATTTTATTTAATCAACCCTGATACACAAGGTACAAAATTTTCTTCTTCTTTTAAAATTTTAATAATAACTCTTTCTCAATACTAATAACCTATTATTAACATAATTTTTTCCCAGATTTACTAAAAAATAATTTTATTTTTTAATTTAATTTAATTTTTAATTAAAAATAATATTTTTAAAATCAAATTAAATTGATTTTCACAATTAACTTCTTAATGTAAATAAAATGCTTTATATACAAGCTCTAACTTGTCTTTCTAGGCTCACCTTCCAGTAAGCCTACTTTGTTACGACTTATTTCACCTTAAAATGAAAGCGACGGGCGATATGTGCATATTTTAGAGCTAAAATCATCTTTAAAATTTTTTAAAAATTACTTTCAAATCCTTATTTAAATCTATTTTCAATAAATTATCCTTAATTAAAATTAATGTAACCCATTTCTACCTTTATATGAACTATACCTTGATCTGATATTATTTAAAAAATAAATTTTGAATATTTAAATTCTTTTAAAATATTCAAACTACGACGATATACAAATTTATAATAAAGGTTATCTAAATCGTGGACTATCGATTATAGAACAGGTTCCTCTGAATAGACTAAAAAACCGCCAAAATCTTTAATTTTCAAGAACATAACTAATACTAATCTAGCTTAATTTTACATTTAAAATAATAGGGTATCTAATCCTAGTCTACTACTAAATTTATTAACTAATCAATATAAATAAATTTTTTAAAAACCTTAAGATTTCACCCAATAAATTTTCCCTTAAAACTTTATAATTTTCAATATATTAATACTAATAAAAATTGAAATATATTATCTGTATAACCGCAACTGCTGGCACAAATTTAGTCAATACTATAAATTTATACTAAATCTAATTTTAATTAATTTATAAAATCATTTACTGCGAACAAAAATTTTAATATTTTTATTTAAAAAATATATAAACTTACACAAAAATTTACATGTAAATATAAAATTTAATTCAATTCCTTAAACAAAAATCAAACTTTTTATCCCACTTACACACCTGTAAACATATAAAAAAAAGAATGCTCCCCCCTAAAAAATGGCTAAAAACATTACTTTTTCAGCACTAAAGAAAATTTTTATACAAAAAAATATTAACTAACAAAATCCCCTTAAAATTTTACTAGTTAAATTTTCTTATATTATTAATTCTTTACTAAAAAAATAATATCTTTAACAGCCATATTAACATATTATATTAATATTCCCCTAAAATATTAATATAAATTAAATATGATCAAATAATTTACAATAATTTACTTAAATTTATATTCCCCTAAAATATTAATATAAATAAACTATTATAAATTAATTAAATTATCTATATCCCCTAATATAAATAATTTTTAAAAAAATAAATTATTTATTATATAATTTTCCTCTAATAATAATATATATTTATATATATGTAAATATATATAAACACATAATATATAAAGATTTAATTCATATTTAATAAAATTATAATTTAATTAAATTATAATTTTTAATCATATAAATTCTTATACAAACGTATAAATTAAGGTAGTTTTTTTTTTTTTTCGTAAATTTGTAATTTTCAATAACAAATTTATATATTAATAATACATAAATTATTTATATATATATAACAATTATATTTATATATATTACTAAATCTATTATATATTTATAAGTAAATATAGTTTCATATTTATATTAAATTGTTATATATATATAAAATATTTATTAATATATATTAATATAATATAAATGTATATATATATATATATAATTAAATAAATAATATTAATCCATTTTAGAAATAATTAATACTATTATAAATTTCTATTATCAATTTTAATTTTTTCATTATTGATTTATTTAAAATAATATTATTCACTAAAATTTTATTAATATCTGATAAAAATAGTATATCCTTATATTAATATAAATAGCTTATATAAATATATAAACTGATTAGGTATATATACATATAATTTTTATTTTGGAAAAAATCGAAAAAATAAAAAATCATAAAAAACTTCAATAATTAACATTTGTGATAGTTAATTTTTTTTCGATAAAAATCAATTTTTCACAAAAATGCATTTTAAATACATATTTTTTTATGTTTGTCAGATATTTCTTCTAAAGAAAGTTTTTA